CGTCTCTTCCGAGACCGGGACCTTTTATCATGACTTCTGCTCGTTGCATACCTTGATCTACTACTGTACGAATAGCATTTGCTGCGGCAGTTTGAGCGGCAAAGGGTGTCCCTCTTCTCGTACCCTTGAATCCACAAGTACCGGCCGAGGACCAGGAAACCACCCGCCCCCGCACATCTGTAACTGTGACTATGGTATTATTGAAACTTGCTTGAACATGAATAACTCCTTTTGGTATTCTACGTGTACTCTTACGTGAACCAATACGTACATTCCTACGTGAACCAGTTCTCGGTATAGCTTTTGCCATATTGTATCATCTCATAAATATGAGTCAGAAATATATGGATATATCCATTTTATGTCAAAACAGATTTCTTATTTGTACATTGAGCCCTTTAGCGGGTCTAATTATCCTTGTCTTTGTTTATGTCTCGGGTTGGAACAAATTACTATAATGCGCCCCCGCCTACGGATTAGTCGACATTTTTCACAAATTTTTCGAACGGAAGCTCTTATTTTCATATTTCTCATTCCTTATCTTAATTCTTTTTTGGTAGAAAATAAGTTTCTTGAAATTTTGCATCTCGAATCGTATCGAATAAAAATGACCTAATCTTTCGAATCCTTGTTTCGGAGTCGATAAATTATACGTCCTCTGGTTGAATCATAACGACTTACTTCAATTTTGACTTTATCTCCTGGCAGTATCCGTATAAAACTACGTCGGATCTTTCCTGAAACGTAACCTAGAATCAGATCTTCATTATCTAACCGAACTCGGAACATGCCATTGGGAAGCGATTCAGTAATTAAACCTTCATGAATCCATTTTTGTTCTTTCATTTCAGGTAAAGCCCCCCTGAAGTATCAATTAATGGAGGAAAGACGATATTAGACAACTCACCCCCTTTCTTTTTTTTTTTACAAATAGGAAGAGGTTTCGGATCCCATTTGGATATTAAATGGATTACCATATATAACACAAAATTTCTCCACCGATTCGTTCTAGTCGAGCCTCCCGGTCTGTCATTATACCCCGAGAAGTAGAAAGAATTACAATTCCCATCCCACCTAAAATTCTAGGAATTCGTTGAGAGTTAGAATAGATTCGTAAACCGGGTCTACTGATCCGTTTTAAATTTAAAAAATTTCTATAGGGTCTTTTCCCATTCCTTCTATGTCGAAGGGTTAAAACCAAAAAATATTTGTTTTTTTCTCGATGTTTTCTGACGTTTTCGATAAAACCCTCTCGGAAAAGTATTTTAACAATATTTTCGGTAATATTAGTAGATGCTATGCGAACAACTCTTTTTCTATCCATATCAGCATTTCGTATAGAGGTTATTATCTCAGCAATAGTGTCTCTACCCATGATGAACTAAAATTATTGGTGTCTCAAAATTGGATATAATCAACATGTTTTTTTTCTTTTTTTTTTTATTGATTTATGAATAGGAATTTTGCAAGGTATATGCGTGAGACACAATCTACGAATTAATCTAGTTCTTAATCTATTTCTTTCAAATACCCCAAAGATATCACGATCTCATTTTATTTTATAATACCTCGGGAGCTAATGAAACTATTTTAGTAAAATTCAATTGTCTCAATTCACGGGGGATTGCCCCAAAAATTCGAGTTCCTTTTGGATTTCCTTCTTGATCAATCACAACTGCAGCATTGTCATCATATCGTATTATCATACCGCTGTCACGTTTTAGTTCTTTACAGGTACGAACAATTACAGCTCTCACTACTTCTGATTTTTCTAGGGGCATATTTGGTACTGCTTCTTTAATCACAGCAACAATAACGTCACCAATATGAGCATATCGACGATTACTAGCTCCTATGATTCGAATACACATCAATTCTCGAGCCCCGCTGTTATCCGCTACATTTAAATGGGTCTGAGGTTGAATCATATCAAATTTTTTGTTTATTCTTCCAATGCAAAGGATGAAGAAAATAAAAGAAATATTGTTTGTCCAAAAAAAGAAACCTGCGTTTTTGTTTCATCCCTAAGATTCATCTCTGTCGGTTCTACATTTTTATTCCGAAATAATAAATTGAGTTCGTATAGGCATTTTAGATGCTGCTATTAAAATAGCCCTTCTAGCTATATTTTCGGTTACTCCACCTATTTCATATAGTATTCGCCCCGGTTTAACAACAGCTACCCAATATTCAGGGGATCCTTTCCCCGAACCCATACGTGTTTCAGCAGGTCTTACTGTAACTGGTTTGTCTGGAAATATACGGACCCATATTTTTCCACCACGGCGTGCATTTCGTGTCATTGCTCGTCGACCTGCTTCGATTTGTCTAGATGTGATCCAAGCAGGTTCAAGTGCCTGAAGAGCATATTTACCGAAACAAATATGATTACCTCGATAAGATATTCCCTTCATTCTTCCTCTATGTTGTTTACGGAATCTAGTTCTTTTGGGGTTATAGTTGATGGTTGTTTCAGAATTCCATCTCTACTACAGAACTG